CGGAAGAGATCCGAGTGAATGGAAAGGAAAAAACAAAGGATGAATTCTACTTTAAAGAGACACGCTATAAAAATAGACCCGCTTATGAAACTTATTATCTGGATGGGACTCAAGAACAAGAAAATTCGAAGTTACAAATATTTAAAGAAAAAAAGGATCTTTTCCAATTTGAAAAACCGGTTGTAGCTATTCTTTTCGACCCTAAACGATGGAAGCGCCCCTTACGATATATAAAAAACAATAGATTTGAAAATGCTGTAAGAACTGAAATGTCACAATATTTTTTTTATACATGTCAAAGTGATGGAAAAGAAAGAATAGCTTTTACGTACCCCCCCAGTTTGGCAACTTTTTTGGAAATGATGCAAAGAAAGACATCTCTGTTCCCAAAGGAAAAAGCCCCCTCTAATGAATTTTATAATCAGTGGAGTTATACCAATGAACATAAACAGAAAAATATAAGCAAAAATTTTATAAATAGAGCAAAAACCCTAGATAAAAACCTAGCTCAAACTCTCACTAAAGAATCTGTTGTTTTGAATGTACTCGAAAAAAGAACTCGGTTGTGTAATGATAAGACTAAAAAAGAATATTTACCAAAAATATACGATCCTTTCTTAAATGGACCCTATCGTGGACGAATCAAAAAATTGTTTTCACTATCAATTAAAAATGAAATTTCTAGAAAAAATTATATGGAAAGGTTTTTGATAAATAAGATTCATAGTATCCTTCTTATTATTAATCGCCTAGAATTTGAACAAAAACTAAATCTATTTGATAGAAAAACATATGTAAAGCAAATGGATTATTTATTGAACTTAATCAATGAATTTGCTGTAAAATCAACATCAAGTTTAAATTTTAAAAGACCTTTTTTAGTTCCTGAACACGAACAAGTAAGAATTGATTCAGAAGATAGAATAAAAATTTTAAAATTTTTATTTGATGCAGATATAACTCTTCCAAATGAGAAAACGATAAAAAAAAAATCTATTGCACTAAAAGAAATCCACAAAAAAGTCCCTCGATGGTCATACAAATTAATTAACGATTTGGAACAACAGGAGGGAGAAAACCCGGAAAGTGGAGTAGAAAATCATCAGATTCGCTCAAGAAAAGCAAAACGTGTAGTTATTTTTACTGATAACCAACAGAATACTGATACTTATAGTAATACCCAAGAAACTAATAATACTGATCAACCAGACGAAGTAGCTTTGATACGTTATTCACAACAATCGGATTTTCGTCGAGACCTAATCAAAGGCTCTGTGCGTGCTCAAAGACGTAAAATAGTTACTTGGAAATTCTTTGAGGCAGATGTGCATTCCCCCCTCTTTTTGGACCGAATAGATAAATCCCCCATTTTTTCTTTTGATATTTCCGAACGTATAAACCTAATTTTGAGAAATGGTATGTGGACAAACACAGAACTCAAAATTTCGGATTCTAAAGAGAAAACTACAGAAGAAAGTGAGAAAAAAAGAGAAGAGTATAAAAAAGAGGAAGCCAAAAGAAAGGAAAAGGTACGTATAGAAATAGCGGAAGCCTGGGATAGTATTTTACTTGCTCAAGTAATAAGAGGTTTTTTGTTAGTAACCCAGTCGATTCTTAGAAAATATATTATATTGCCTTCATTGATAATAGTTAAAAACACCGCCCGTATGCTATTGTTTCAATTTCCCGAATGGTCCGAGGATTTTAAAGATTGGAATCGAGAAATGTATGTTAAATGCACCTATAACGGTGTTCAATTATCAGAAAAAGAATTTCCCAAAAACTGGTTAACAGACGGTATTCAGATTAAAATCCTATTTCCTTTTCGTCTGAAACCTTGGCATAGATCTAACCCACGAGCCCCTTATAACGATCCAATGAAAAATAAAGATTCAAAAAATGATTCTTGTTTTTTAACAATTTTTGGAATGGAAGCGGAATTCCCTTTTGATTCTCCCAGAAAACAACATTCATTTTTTGAACCCATTTTTAAAGAACTCAAAAGAAAAATTAGAAAATTGAAAAAGAAATTCTTTCTAATTCTAAAAATTTTTAAAGAAAAAACAAAATTGTTTCTAAATGTTTCAAAAGAAATAAAAAAATGGATCATTAAAAGGATTCTATTTTTAAAAGAAATAAAAAAAGAACTCTCAAAAATAAATAAAATTCTATTATTATTATTTGGATTGAGAAAAAGAAAAGTATATGAATTGAGTAAAACTAAAAAAGATTTGATAATAAGTAATCTGATGATTCATGAATCGTCCGTTGAAACTATACCATCGTCCATTGAAATTATACCTCAGAATTGGACAAATTATTCGTTGACAGAAAAAAAAATGCAGGATCTAACGGATAGAACAAACACGATCATAAATCAAATAGAAAAAATGACAAATGAAAAAAAGGGCGGATTTCTAATTCCGGATCGAAATATTCATTCTACCAAAAACAAAATAAGTGATGATGATAAAAGGTTGGAATCACAAAAAAATATTTGGCAGATAGTAAAAAGAAAAAATGCTCGACTAATACGCAAATCACATTTTTTTATAAAATTTTTCAGTGAAAGGATATACACAAATATCTTTCTGTGGATCATTCATAGTCCTAGGATCAATACACAACCATTTCTTGAATCAATAAAAAAAATTATTAATAAATACATTACCAATAATGAAACAAATCAAGAAAAAATGGATAAAACAAATCAAAGTTTAATTCACTTTATTTCGACTATAAAAAAGGCAGCATATAATACGAATATTAGTAATAAGAATTCAAATACTTTTTGTGACTTATCCTACTTTTCACAAGCCTATGTATTTTACAAACTTTCACAAACCCAATTTCTTAATTTCGATTTTTATAAGTTAAAATCTGTCTTTCAATATAATGGAGCAGCCCCATTTATTAAGAATGAAATAAGGGGTTATTTTGTTGGAACACAAGAACTTTTTCTTTCTCAATTAAGACATAAGAATCGTCAGAATTCTGGAATAAGTCAATGGATAAATTGGTTAAGGAATCATTATCAATATGATATATCTCACATTAGGTGGTCTAGACTCGTACCACAAAAATGGCGAAATAGATTCAATCACCACTGGATGAATCAAAATAAGGATTTAGGCAACTCATCTAAAAAAATGAAATTTAGTCACTACGAAAAACGAAAAATTTTTGAAATGGCTTCATTACTGGATGAAAAAGAGAATTTTAAAAAACAATATAGATATGATCGGTTAGCATATAAATCTATTAATTCTGAAGATACGAAGTACTCTTCAATTTATGAATTCTCATTACACGTAAAAAATAACCAAGAAGTTTTTTCGAATCCCAACACAAATAAACGAAAATCTTTTTATATGATGGAAGGTATTCCTATTATCCCTATCAATAATGATCGAGTACAAGATGGTATTAGAGATATGGAGAAAAATCTGGATAGAAAATATTTTGATTGGAGAATTATCCATTTTTGTCTTAGAAACAAAATAGATATCGAAGCTTGGATCAATATTGATACTGACCCAAGCAGTAATAAAAAATCTACTAAGGCTAAATTTAATAATTATCAAATAATTGAGAAAATAAAAAAGCAAAATTTTTTTTATCTCACGATTCATCAAGATCAAGAAATTAATTTATCCAATCAAAAAAGTTTTTGGGATTGGATGGGAATGAATGAAGAAATATTAAATCACCCCATATCAAATCTTGAACGTTGGTTCTTCCCAGAATTTTTGATATTTTTTAATTTGTATAAAACTAAACCGTGGGTTATACCAAAAAAATTACTTCTTTTAGATTCTAATATAAATGAAAACGCTACTGATATTGAAAACAAAAGCATTGCTGGAAATAAAAAAAAAGATACTTTTATATCAATACCCTCCAATGAAAAAAAATCTCTTGAATTAAAAAAACGAAATAAAGAGCAAAAAGAATCCGTGTACCAAGCAAACCTTGAATCTACTCTTTCAAACCAAGAAAAAGATGTTGAAGAAGATTATACGGACTCGGACATGAAAAAACATAATAATAAAAAGCAATACAAGAACAATACAAAAACAAAAGCGGAGTTTGATTTCTTACTAAAAAGGTATTTTCATTTTCAATTGCGATGGGATGATATTTTAAATAAAAAAATAATCAATAACATCAAAGTATATTGTCTCCTGCTTAGACTGATAAATCCACGAGAAATAACTATATCCTCTATTCAAAGGGGAGAAATGAGTCTTGATATTCTGATGATTCAAAAAAATTTAACTCTTACGGAATTCATCAAAAGAGGAATTTTGATTATTGAACCAATTCGTCTATCTATAAAAAATGATGGGCAATTTATTATGTATCAAACCATTGGTATTTCATTGGTTCATCAAAGTAAACACAAAATTAATCAAAAATACCGAGAAAAAACCGATGTTGATAAGAATTCTGATGAAGTCATTACCAAATATAAAAAGATGACTGGAAATAGAGATAAAAATCATTATGATTTGTTTGTTCCTGAAAATCTTTTATCACCGAGACTTCGGAGAGAATTTAGAATTCTAATTTGTTTCAATTTTAGGAATAGAAATGATATCCATAAAAATTCAGCATTAGGGAATGGGAATAGGGTAAACTATCAGGTTTTGGATAAAAGCAAAGGATATAAAAGGAAACTGATTAAATTAAAGTTATTTCTGTGGCCCAATTATCGATTAGAAGATTTAGCTTGTATGAATCGGTATTGGTTTGATAGCAATAACGGCAGTCGTTTCGGTATGGTAAGGATACACATGTATCCGCGATTGAAAATTCATTAATAGTAAATTTTTGCTATCTTTCTCATACCGCAGCGGGTCTATGACGACAAAAAGGTGCACACATTCATTGTCTTACATTCCATTCTGATACATGATACTAATTCAATGACATATCAATTCGATCTAGAAAAGAAATGAATCAATAAAATCTTCTGATTTTAGGACTACGTTTTTATC